TTACTTTTTTTTTATTATTTATTGTACAAGTATTCGGGAAACGAACTAAGACCATTCCAATGCTCCTTTTCGCCATGCATAAACTAAACCAAGAATTAGGATAAGCACGAAAATAAAAGCTTCTATAAAAGCAGATACCCCCAGTACATCGAAACTCATTGCCCACGGATACAGAAAAACAGTTTCAACATCAAAAACAACAAAAACTAGAGCAAACATATAATAACGGATTCTAAATTGTAACCAAGCATCCCCGATCGGTTCTATACCTGATTCATAACTAGAAAGTTTCTCTGGCCCCTTCCTAATTGGAGATAAAACTCCGGAAATTAGAAATGCCAAAACAGGAATAGCACTTGATATTATTAAAAATGCCCAGAAAATATCATATTCGTAAAGCAGAAACATAGACGAACTCCTATGAATGTGTAAAAAATACCCGCTTAGTCAATTCCAATCCGAGTGGATTGGGCAAGGGATATAGAACTGTTGAGTCAAAACAAAAATTCAGGTTAATCGAATCATTTATTTTCGTTTGGTTGCTGTGGTAGACGTCTAATTTTAAGATTTATTGATTTCTTATTTTCAGTACACTTATTACTTAATATTTCCATGTTTCTATTACTATCCATATTTCTATTACTAATAGTTTCTAATATTAATAATATATTAATAATATGATTAATAACTAGTAATTTTTTTTTATTTCTGTTTATGTTTTATAAAAAAAAAATTTAGAAAAATCTACTCGTTTTTAAAATTATGACGTATCAAAAAATCCAGTAAGACTTTACCATACCCATCTTACTTAGTATTAGATAGATTTAATTTTGGTTGAATTTAATTAGATTTTTGGTTTTATTTTGAAACAAGGCCGTGTCAGAAAAAAAGTAACCAAGATTGAGTGGGGATACAAAAAAAGAAAGTATTATCAACTTTTTGATTGTAGCCAGTGAACGAGGAAAATTAATATAAAAAAATTACAACTATGAAAATTAATGAAGAAAACAAGTTGATTCTAAATTATAAATAAGTATCTATCTAGATATATCGCTAGATAGATAGTGATTGGCTCCATTGAAATAAAATTAGGTTTTCCGTTTTATTCTGAACGATCCCCAGGACTTTTGGTTTCTGGTATGGTAATTTTTTTATGAACCAAGCAATTGAAAGTAACCAGTTAGAAATAAGGAATACAATAATTAAGTAAAAAAAATTATCCAATTATTTTTATTTTAATGTGATTTATTAGAATCAATTTATTAGTTAGGGCTATACGGACTCGAACCGTAGACCTGCTCGGTAAAAGAGTTCGAACTTATTATTATCAAAATGATTCGAACTCTTTCAAAGACCCAACATGCATTTTTTTTTGCATTGGGCTCTTTCATTAACTGATCGAAAGATCAGTTAGTCTACCATATTTTTTCTTAAAAAAAAAGATAAGAAATGGTTCCAAGTACTCTGATTGATTATTTTTGAATTCTAATACAATACAGACGAACTACCAAAGTGTTTCAAAGAAGGGTTGGGTTCTCTTGACGTAGGTTTGCTTTTGGTCTAGATCAACTTAAGTTAAATATAGTCTCTAACATCCTGATTAAAAAATCAAACATGAAACTTGATACACCTTAAGGTTCATAGGACGAAAAGATCATTTTTGAGTTCCTTATACTCATTTTACCTAGCATTGAGTAGACTGGGTATTGACCCTATCAATATCTCAAATCAATGATGGGTTCTATTCATTCCCTACCTAACGGGGTACTTTAATAGGACCTAATGTCAGGCTATTGTTCTCCTCTTTTTTCCTAAAAAAAAAGTCATGGAGTAAGACATCGATTTCTTAATAAGATCAATCAATTAGTTTGATTGCGTCATGGACTCCTCTGAAAAACTTTGGCGCACGTGTAAACGAGGTGCTCTACCTAACTGAGCTATAGCCCTTGTGTTTGTGATACACATTTTATCTTATCATGTAGATAATTTCTTGTCAAGATTACTATTACATGATTGAACATTATATCTCTTTGATCTCGTTGTTTATTGGTATTGCTTAGAACTAATATTGGATTTATAATCCTATCGATGTGATAGGTATCCCCTTTCCTTCTCTTTACGATGATAAATAACCTACTTAACTCAGTGGTTAGAGTATTGCTTTCATACGGCAGGAGTCATTGGTTCAAATCCAATAGTAGGTATAACTTATTAGACACCATGATCAATGGTGTCTAATAAGTTTTTGTAACCAGCTTTTTTTTTCTTTTATTGTTTTTCTAGGTTTTCTATCCTATTTTGTTTATACATTCTTTTTTTTTTTTACACGTCAGCGAGTTACAAAATCAAATCGTATTGAGAGCCTCGACTCGTGTCCGAGCTCGTCTGAGAGCTAGATTTGCCTCAATTGTTTGTCTCTTACCTTCAGCTTTTCTCAAGTTAGCTTCTGCTATTTCAAGAGTTTGCTGAGCTTCTTGTGGATCAATGTCACTATTCTTCTCTGCATCATTTACTAAAATAGTTATTTCATTAGTGCCTATTCTAGCAAAACCGCCCATCAGAGCCATCGTTAACCATTGGTTATTAAGGCGGATTTTCAAAATACCTATATCAACAGCTGTGGCAATAGGCGCGTGATTTGGTAATACGCCAATTTGTCCACTATTAGTAGATAAAATGATTTCTTTTACTTCTGAATCCCAAACAATTCGATTCGGAGTCAGTACACAAAGATTTAAGGTCATTTCTTCAATTTACTCTCCATTTCTAAGTTCGTAGCCTTCGCAGTAGCTTCATCGATGTTACCCACTAAGTAAAAGGCCTGTTCAGGAAGAGAATCAAATTCTCCGGAAAGGATCAATTTAAACCCTCTAATTGTTTCCGCTAGACCAACATATTTTCCCGGAGAACCCGTAAATACTTCTGCTACGAAAAAGGGTTGTGATAAGAAACGCTCAATTTTTCGTGCTCTTGCTACGGTTAAGCGATCCTCTTCGGATAATTCGTCCAACCCCAGGATAGCTATAATGTCCTGAAGCTCCTTGTAACGTTGTAAAGTTTGCTTGACTTGTTGCGCCGTGTCATAATGTTCCTCGCCAACGATTCGAGGTTGTAGCATAGTTGACGTTGAATCTAAAGGATCTACCGCTGGATAGATACCTTTGGCAGCTAATCCTCTTGATAGTACGGTAGTCGCATCTAAATGTGCAAATGTGGTGGCAGGAGCGGGGTCAGTCAAATCGTCTGCAGGTACATAAACTGCTTGAATAGAGGTTATGGACCCTTTTTTCGTAGAAGTAATTCTTTCTTGTAAAGTGCCCATTTCGGTACTAAGGGTGGGTTGATAACCCACAGCAGAAGGCATTCTACCCAATAAAGCGGATACCTCGGATCCTGCTTGTACGAAACGGAAGATATTGTCGATAAATAGAAGTACGTCTTGCTCATTAACATCTCGGAAATATTCTGCCATAGTTAAGGCAGTCAGACCAACTCTCATACGAGCTCCTGGCGGTTCATTCATCTGACCATAGACTAGGGCCACTTTGGATTCCGCAAGATTTTGTTCATTAATGACTCCAGATTCTTTCATTTCCATGTAAAGATCATTTCCTTCACGAGTCCGTTCGCCTACTCCACCAAATACGGATACACCACCATGAGCTTTGGCAATGTTGTTGATCAATTCCATAATTAGTACTGTTTTACCCACGCCAGCCCCACCGAATAGTCCGATTTTCCCCCCACGACGATAAGGGGCCAAAAGATCTACTACTTTAATTCCTGTTTCAAAAATCGATAATTTTGTATCTAATTGTATAAAAGCAGGCGCCGATTTATGGATAGGAGATGTTGTGCGAGTATCAACAGGACCTAAATTATCAACGGGTTCCCCAAGCACGTTGAAAATTCGTCCTAGAGTCGCTCCGCCGACTGGAACACTTAGAGGATTTCCCATATCAACCACGTCCATTCCTCTCTTTAAACCCTCTGTCGCACTCATAGCTACAGCTCTAACTCGATTATTTCCTAATAATTGCTGTACTTCACAAGTCACATTAATTTCGTGACCAAGAGTATCTCGACCCTTAACCACCAGAGCATTGTAAATATTAGGCATTTTGCCCGGGGGAAAGGCTACATCCAGTACCGGACCAATGATTTGGGCGATACGTCCCAGGTTTTTTTTTTCACGTATCGAAACCTCTGGATCCGAAGTAGTAGGATTTATTCTCATAATAAAAAATATGTTAAATTTTGTTGCGAAATTTTTCGAATACAGAAAAAATCTTCGATCGCAAATTCATCGGTTAATTCAATAAAAAATGGGAGTAAGCACTCGATTTCGTTGGTACCACCCAAGCGAATGTGGAATTCAATCTGAAACCTAGTTTTAAAATAAAAAATATATGAATAAAAAAAATTTTGCGGAAAGTCTTTGATTTATTTATCATAATAGATATAGGCAAGACTTTGTTTTATCTAGCAAATTCGAAACGTAACTCTAGTTATGATTCATTATTTTGATCTGATTAGCTTTTTTTTCTTATTGTCATTTTAGCATATCCGGTTATGCGTCCCATTTATTCATCCCTTTATCAACCCCTTTCATTTTCATGGATGAATTCCGCATATTGTCATATCTAGGATTTACATATACAACATATATTACTGTCAAGAGTTATTTTATTAAAATTTTAATATTAACTATTTGGATTTATAAAAAGTCAAAGATTCAAAACTTGAAAAAGAAGTATTAGGTTGCGCTATACATATGAAAGAATATACAATAATGATGTATTTGGCGAATCAAATATTATGGTCTAATAAAGAATTATTCTGATTAGTTGATAATTTTGTGAAAGATTCCTGTGAAAAAGGTTAATTAAATCTATTCCTAATTTATGTCGAGTAGACCTTGTTGTTTTGTTTTATTGCAAGAATTCTAAATTCATGACTTGTAGGGAGGGACTTATGTCACCACAAACAGAGACTAAAGC